CCCTCGTAAACTCGGTAAAGCGGCTTCGCTCCTCGCAGAAATTCCAGATCATTGAAGAGGAATCAAAAATGGTAGTTTTCCTATAATAAAGTACCTGGATGTTCCCTTGTCCCCCAAGAGAATAAAGAGAGAGCATTGCCTTCCTCTACTGGAAAAAATTAAAAAGAGAATCTCAGGTTGGAAAAGAAAATTGTTGTCCCCTATCTTTTAAGGGGTCGACTAACGCTTTTTAAACATGTTCGAGTATTCCGATGCACATGGTTAAAGTTTGATCTAAGATTACCCGGCCTACACTTCGGCTACTAATAAGGGGACAAGACCAACCAATTAGATTGGAGATGATCCCTTCTCTCCTGTGAGTGCAGTGAAGGACTCTCGCCTCACCCGCCCGTTTGACTTATGGCATCATCGACTTGCTTTTCAACCTAAGTGATTTCATAACTAGAAAGAAAGACCTCTCTTTCGGGATCAGTCCCGTCCCTAGATGTAGTAGTCAATCAGCGGGACATTCAAAGAAGCTATGCACCTTCACTAAATGTTAATGAAAGCAAGCCCTTTCATCCTAATCTCATCTACTGAAAAGGGGGCCGGGCGTAGCGCGTTCTTTTTTGGGACCTATGTGTAGGCTATTACAGACGCATCATTAAACACTTTGCGAAGCGCGGAACCCCATCGACTTTGCAAGTAGACGACTTTCCGCTTGGGAATTATACAACCACCGAACCTTCTTTATCATGATCCGACCCACACCTAAGACCCAAGATTGAGCACCAGAGCTGCTCATAACAACATACCAAAAAGAAGAATGTGATGAGTTCATATTCTCCAGATTCGACTATAAAGCAGATAGTGACGATGAAAAAAAAAGCATAAGTTACCTCGTTCGTGCTCCCGTCTTTCCCGCTGCCATCTTCGGTGGATGGCCCCCTATCTCTTAAAGCTTCTATGCGACCCATGTAGCTATTTATTGGTGCCTTTGCTTCCCGCGGCTTCTTTTACTATAGCTCTGCCGCCATCCCTGCTATTACTTATGGGACTAAATCAATAGAAAAAACAACTCGATCAAGTGCGTATACTCCTTCCGCTGGGGGAACCGGGTATTCAATGGGCTATGAATCCGGATATTTACCCCTTTACGGAACTGAAACGGAGATTCAAGGATTTTTGCCGACTCAGGCGGGTAGTCCTTATTAGTCAAGCTTTGGCTCCCGAACGGGAACTGGATCCGTCCAAAGGGAAACGGATTCTCAATCTCAATCTCAATCTGTATTTATTTAAAGTGGTTTTGTTTTCGTATATGGGCGATCTCGTGCTTTTACCTTTTACTGGGTCATTAATGCATCAATGGAGTCAATTGTTTCTTCCGTTTTTTTAGAAGTAGGTCGGCCTTGATGTATATATAGAATACTTCAGTTCCCACCTCCGTGTGTATTGCGTCTTTGCTTCAATCCGGGTCAACGAAGTCAACTTCCTTTCCTGCCGCCGAAGGAACCTGTACCTTTGCCGCTGGTGCTACTTCAATGGATTATGGGTAAATGTTCACTAGAGTCTCTAAAATAATAGGAAGGGATTCCGGGATTATTAAGTTCTAACGGGATCTGCCTTTGCTTGTGTCTCCACCTGTGCCCGCCTAAAAAATAAGCTTGAGAAATGATGGGTCGGTTGTGGGAGGTAGGGATCCGTATCAGGTTGGAATGCCGCTGTTAGTGTGGTACCTCTAGGGCTGGCAGCTCTCGACCCCTAAGGAGAGGTAAACGAATGCTCTTCGAATTGGTATCTAAACCCTAGTAAGTTCCTGCCACCTATGCAGCTTCCCCTGCTGATAGGTGATCAACGGAGACTAGTGCTTTTGCTGTTGTCTCTGCCACAGCTGCCTCTGCTGGTTCGTTTGGATGCTCCAACGTCTGCTTCAACCGGCGTATACAAGATCAATTTCAATTGAAAAAGACTGAAAATGGAATTGAAATTGCCGAAACCCCATGCCAACATTTCATTCAATCTTTGGCCGTCCAGCGAATGCTCGTTCTGTTGTCATACAGAATCGGAAGCCCTTCTCGATCTCATAGGGCTGATCCGTCGGAAAGAAGACAGAACGAACTGGATCGGAGAAAGAAAATCGAAATCGTCAAATTATGCACTAATTTGATGGAATGCATATATGAGGAACCATGACATTTCTGGATTGTCACGGAAAACTCGAATTCGCAAGGAATTCTATCCCATTGGCTTTGAGGAGGACTAGTAGATTCGATGGCAGTGCGCCAGGGAAAGGGCCAAGCTGTACAAGAATACCCCCAAACAAATACTAAACAAAGGGTTCCACAAGCAAGCTATTATTCTGGGGATCCCCATTGAGGAGCATCAAACCCTAATGAAAGATCTCTCCCCATTAGCAACAGGTCATCATTTTCCAGCCACAAACAAGAAGGGATCTCCTACTGAACGATAGGAAAGTGAGTTCTTCCAGTTGGCATTCATTAGTCCGCTTGGGTAGGAGCAC